TGCTTGGACTTCAAACAATTTAAGCTTTAACCATGTTAATGATCCCACATTATTGGTTAGTAGAGAATCAAAGCATATTGACCAACAAATCACGAAATGCTAAGGTTCTTACATATGATTTCTTTATTTATTCTATATATTGATTCAGAAGTCATTCGTGAAATCATGCACCTTTCGTCCTAATTAGAAAGAAAAAAGAGGTACAGTTGGTTGAATCCAACTTATTCTTGAAATAAACAACCCGCACACACTCCCTTTCCAAAAAAGATCAATACACCAAGGACTACACTGAGATTTATTAGATTTGTTGCTAAAATATCGGTATTAAATCCGAAACTCCCGGCGGATGGCCAGTGACCCAAGAAAACGAAAGAATCGGTTACATTTTTCATATGATCTCCTCTTATAGATAAACTAAAAAAACCGTTGTATTATTTGACTTCTTTGCTACTTCTATCTAATCTAAATAAATAAAGTTTAGAAAGAATTTTTTTTTTAATTGAGATTCCCAATAAGAATAATATTTAACTCATTGGAATAGAATTACTAATTTAGGTACTATACTAAGTTTGCTGGAAATTGCAAAATACTTCCTTTGTTACAACAGTTCTCCTTGGAACTAAGAAGGGGAAGGAAGGAAGAAAGCGAGTGGGTAACACTAATTCTTCATCCTCAAATAAGTCCTTCCCGTGGGTTATTTTCTCAACGAATAAGTAATTTTGTAGGAGCGATATTTGACTATAAATGCGAAAAAGCAACCTGCAAATCCAAGTTATGTATTTCTCATATTTCTTTTACTTTTCTCAGATTAAACAAAAGGATTTGCAAATAAAAGCGCTAATGCTACAACTAATCCATAAATCGTTAAAGCTTCCATAAATGCTAAACTAAGTAATAAAGTACCTCGTATTTTTCCCTCTGCTTCGGGCTGTCTCGCAATACCTTCTACAGCTTGTCCCGCAGCAGTACCTTGACCAACTCCAGGTCCAATAGAAGCAAGCCCTACAGCCAATCCAGCAGCAATAACGGAAGCGGCAGAAACCAGTGGATTCATGATAAGTTCCTCACACACACAAAAAAAGAAATGGTTAATGATACAATCAACCAATGCATTATGACTAAATTATTCCATTGCTAATATTCATCCAGTCGAAATAACTAAAAACGCCAAATTGAAATAATAATATTATTGAATCATTAGAAAGATTTTATCTTTTTTAGTTCCTATTTGTTGAGTCTTTCTGAATTAATACAACTTGAGTTTTCCATTTTCTAACCATTACTTCGAGCTTTTTTTTTGTTTGTTTATTCATTCAATTTGCAGTCATAAATGAAAGGGAAGGACTTCGGTTGGTATCTCTATCGAAATTCAAATAAGGCAAATTAAATATTAGTTCATATATAACTTGTCAATATCTAATATAAAATATACATATATTTCTTCAATAACGTAAACCGCCTATTTGATTTTTAATTCAATCGGATTTTCTAATCATTCTTCGAACCATCTAATCCGCAAGAATTAACTTATAGTCATTAGATTCCACATACCTGTGGCACCCCCTCTCTATTAACCAACACTTTTTTTTATTTTGCACTTCTCAACTGTACATATTTGTACGTTTATATGCTCTAAATAAAATAGATTATCTTGATAGAGTATCCTGAGACACACATACACATATATTACCTGGATCTAAACTAAAAGATAGAGTCGTCTTAAGACTAATCAATGATGACCTTCCATGGACTCGCCTATATAAGCTGCGGCTAAGGTTGCAAAAATAAGAGCCTGAATACCACTTGTAAATAATCCAAGAAACATGACGGGTATAGGAACCACTAAAGGTACTAAAGAAACAAGAACAACAACTACTAATTCATCCGCTAATATATTTCCGAAAAGTCGAAAACTAAGTGATAGAGGTTTTGTGAAATCTTCTAAGATGTTAATGGGTAAAAGAATTGGAGTTGGTTGAATGTATTTCCCAAAATAACCTAATCCTTTTTTTGTAAGACCCGCATAGAAATAGGCTACTGACGTGAGTAAAGCTAAAGCAACAGTAGTATTTATATCATTCGTGGGTGCAGCTAATTCCCCGTGAGGTAACTGTATAATTTTCCAAGGCAAAAGAGCCCCTGACCAATTAGAAACAAAAATAAATAAAAACATAGTCCCAATAAAGGGAACCCAAGGGCGATATTCTTCTCCAATTTGAGTTTTGCTCACGTCTCGAATGAATTCAAGGACATATTCAAAGAAATTTTGACCGCCAGTCGGAATGGTTTGTGGACTCCGAACAGCTATGGCAGCTGAACCTAATAAGATAACAATTACAACCCAAGAAGTTATAAGTACTTGGCCATGAATTTGGAAACCCCCTATTTGCCAATAGAAATGTTGACCCACTTCTACACCAGATATATTATATAATCCCTTTAGTGGGTTGATTGAATATGATAGAACATTCATATTGTCCTCTGACAGAATATAGAACTTAAAATAAATTATTTTGATTCAACCATCTCTTTCTCGACTTGTTTACTTTTATTTTCTATTTATTTAAGATACCTATTAATTACATAATATCATATCCCCCTTTCTTTCGTTTTTTTAACTAGTTTTTGAGAATCAGGATATGATATAGTAATCGATATAGCGCTTAGGAAATCCAGTTTGAATTTTATTATGAATCAAGGATTTCTTATATAGCTAGAGCGGCCTTCACAAATTGAAAATACTAATTTGGTAAGAATTAATCGAATTGAAGCTATAGCGTCATCATTTGCTGGAATCGAAATATCTGCAAGATCCGGGTCACAATTTGTATCGATTAAACAAATCGTTGGAATTCCCAAAGTAATACATTCTCGAAGGGCCGTATATTCTTCTTGTTGATCAACGATGATTACAATATCCGGTAATCCTGTCATATATTTGATCCCGCCCAGATATGTTTGCAAGTGAGATAATTGTCTCTTCAACACGGCTGCATCTCTCTTTGGAAGACGGGCGAGTCTTCCTGCCTTTTGTTCCATTCTCAAATCCCTGAATTTTTGAAGTCTTGTTTCTGTCGTGGACCAATTTGTTAACATACCCCCAAGCCACTTTTTATTAACATAATGACAGCGAGCCCTTATTGCAGCCCATGCTACTGAATCAGCTGCTTTATTTTTTGTCCCAACAATTAAAAATTGTTTTCCTCTACTTGATGCATCAAAAACTAAATCACAAGCCTCCGCTAAAAAACGAGCGGTTCTAGTAAGATTTATAATATGAATACCTTTAGATTTTGCAGAGATATAAGGTGACATTCTAGGATTCCATTTACGAGTACCGTGACCAAAATGAACTCCCGCTTCCATCATCTCTTCCAAATTGATGTTCCAATATCTTCTTGTCATTTCTCCCCACACTTTCTCTTTTTTTAATAAAGAGATGAGGTATTCTGAAATAAAAAATTGTTCCAACGGAACTTTATTTTCTACCGCGGATTGGCCATTGATATACAACCCAAACTAACTATTAATTCTTTTCTATTCGTTCTTTTTTAATTTCTTTATTTTATTACTAAATACTAAATTAAATAACCATAACAAATATATAAAAGAAGGAATATCTTCTATTAAACCCCATAAATCATTGTTGTTTTGATCTATCACAAAAATTCTTTGAAAGACAAAAATCAAATAATTCTCTGTGGTAAAACAAAATATTTCTCATTTCTCCCTCGAATAGATTCTTTTTTTTTGTTTTCAAGGGAATGCTCTTATGTTGACTTGAACGGTGTACGAATCCTTTGAATCCGGTCCCAACGGGTATCATCCCCCCCAAAACAACGTTTTCTTTTAGTCCTTTCAACCAATCGATACGGCCCCGGAGAGCTGCTTTTGCTAAAACTCGAGCAGTTTCTTGAAAACTCGCTTCGGATATAAAACTTTGAGTATTCAGAGATGCTCTCGTTATTCCCAATAAGGTAGCTCGGTAACATATTGATTCTTCCAAAGCGCGCCCCGTTCGTTCTGCCCGAAACAATCCAATAAGTTCTCCGGGCAAAAAAACATTAGACATTCCATCTTCTGAAACCAAGACTTTTGATGTTATTTGGCGTACAATAATTTCTATATGCCTATTATGTATCTGCACCCCCTGGGATCGATAAACCTTTTGGATTTTATTAACTAAAGAGATACGACTTTGCGCTATAGTTAGCTCAGCCCCAATCAGGAATCCCCAAGGAATTCCAAGAATTCTTCTTATACGTTCGTTCCAACCATCAATCCTCTTTTCTAGATTCATCGATATTGAATCAATCGAACGAACTTCTAAGACTTGTTCCACTTTTGGAAGACCTTGTGTTATGTCACCAGACCTCGATTTTTCATATATAAATGTTACTAATGTATCCCCCTCATAAATGATTTCCCCATAATGACCATGAACTGTTGCTCCCGGAGTAGCCAAATAGGGCTTAGCCAATCTTATTACTACGCAGTCAAGTTGAACAATTATAACTTGACCTGATTTTACGTGTGGTCCATTTTTTGTTATACATACATTTTCACAAAGAAATTGTCCAAGATTAATTTTTGTGGATGTCTCTTCACAAAAATTCGAATTAGAATGAAGAAAATACCAATTCAATTTGAATGGATTCAAAATGATGTTACTGCATGGATCGGGGTTATAAATTCTTCTATTTTCATCCATTAAATAATATGGAAATTGAAATTTAAGTAGTTGAAGGGTTTGTTTTAAATTTTCAAGTTGCAAATAATTAGTTACCGAGATTTGATTATAAGTTATTAAATGGTAAAATTCAAAAAAATTCGCCCTTTGAAGGGCTGTTCCTAAAGGACCCAATGAATTCCTAATTAGAATTCGAGAATTTTTTTGAATTGATTCTTTGTGATATTTTACACCCTTGGATGTGAATAGACCTATTCCAAAACAATTGGATGATGACAAAATTAGAAAAAATGGACATTCTTTGTTTATA